AATAAATAAACCCGGTTCACTTATCACGATGAATTATATTTGTTCGATACACTGTTGTCAATATAAATGTTGAGAAAAGAATACAGTGGAAAAAAGGGGGGGATCAAAAAAACAAGTAGAGAAAAATTATACAACGTTATATACAAGTTGCTACCCCCCCTAGGTATTTCTTTAATTGAATTTCATTTGATTAGACGGAAGTTCCTTAAAAACTTCCGCTTTCTTTAAAAGATTCTGAACAGTTCCTGTAGGTTGAGCACCTTTTTTAAGGAAATATAGAATAACAGGAACATTTAAATAAGTTTGATTCTTCATTGGATCATAAAAGCCCACCTTTTTAAGATCTTTTCCTTCTCTTCGGGATCGAACATCAATTGCAACAATTCGATAGACGGCTCATTGGGATAGATGTAGATGAACAATACCCCCCCTAGAACCGTATAGGAAGTTTTCTCCTCGTACGGCTCGAGAAAAAATGATTTGATTCGAAGTTTTGTCTATGTATGCAATTGTAATAAATTACATGACAACTAGGCCTATAAAATCAATTAGACTATGATCGCAGTCTTTTTTTTCTTCCTGAAAAGGAAAAAGAAACCATTCGTACTCATAACTCAAGTTGGATAACTCTTGAAATAGCTCAAAGGAAAAATCTTTAGTCAATTTCATTTATTGAGTAGTCTTTACCCCCTTTCGTTTGTCTCGTTTAAAATTCTATTTGGATTCTTTAGTCTGATCCAGTTAAGGAGACTATCGAGACAATTAAAATGGTGTTTCCTTGTTCTTAGATCCTTTATCCTTATTTTAAATCATTGGGTTTAGACATTACTTCGGTCCTTCTTAATCCTTTCAAAATGGTAGCAACATACCCTTTTTTGATTTTTTTCTAGCAAAAAATCCTATGGACAGTTGATTCCCGCGGGATACGCTTTGAATCGAAAAAGTTTGATCAATTCTAAGAAGTTTTGCTTTTGAATTGTAAACTTGCTCGAATTGGATCCTTTCTATTTCTATATATGGAAGATACATTTACGAAGTTGTTCCAATTGATTGATTGGCATTAACCCTAGATCCTTGCCCCCTAGAAATGAATTAATCCTTTCTACTCGAGCTCCATCGTGGACTATTTACAACCCAACAAAAAACGAAGGGTTCAGGTGTAACAGAACAAACAATGTCGAGCCAAGAGCACCCTCATTCCTAGACAAATTGAAAATGGTGAATGTAAAAATCCACAATGGATCGTATCCTTCAAGTCGCACGTTGCTTTCTACCACATCGTTTCAAACGAAGTTTTACCATAACATTCCTCTAATTTGGAACCGGTATGGAATTGATTCAATCATGGAATCATGAATAGTTATTGGTTCAGCTGTCCATAGACATCGTAATCTAGACTTTTTCTTCTATATTTGATGTGTGGAACGATTTTTATGAAAAAGTCTTAGCAAGACAGCATATTTAACATACATTTTAACATACATAAAATAAATAATATTCATAGATAATAGAAAGAAATAGAAATATATAAACGAATAACTTTTTGAATCTGCATCTTCAAATGACTCAATAGGATAGATTAAACGATTTCCTACTTTTTCAAAGATTCCACTTAGAAGGAATTATTCAAAATATTTATTCAAAGTATTTCTAATTGAAATTGAAAAAATTTCCTATTTAGACACCATTATTTAATATTCAATTTGATTTGAAGAAAATTGGACAATAAATATCCCGTTTGACCTTCATAGGAAGATCAGTCTTTCTTTTTTAATTGACTCATCACTGATTAAATTTTAAATAGTAAATAGATCAAAGAAAAGAAGAAAGAAATAGAAATCTAATTTTTCATTAGAGCCAAACACGAAATACCTAAATAAAACGAGATTCAAAGAAAAAACATTGGCCCATCATATATTTCTATATGATATGGAACTTGATCGTTTGTTAATAAGATTCGAAGAGACACAGATCTATCAAATTAATCAAATTAATATGGATTAACTCCTATCCACTCCCCTCTTCTTTCTATGGAAATAATGGAGCATAAAAAATGGATATGCGCTGGGACGGAAGGATTCGAACCTCCGAATTGCGGGACCAAAACCCGTTGCCTTACCGCTTGGCCACGCCCCATTTTGAATTTCTAATCTACGCCAAGAAACAATAATATTGTTATTGGTTGTTTGTCAACTCCAGTCCAAATAGATATATATCTATAGAATATATTGGTACTAGGATTTTGATACATATAGATATAGAATTCAACTTAATTTATTGATCATTGCATAGAATTCAATTAAGATATTGTATGAAAGTATGATTTCTTCTATTCTCCTTTGAGAATTGGAGGATTTTTGATTGGGTGGGTTCAAAGAAAAAGAAGGATTTTTTGTCTACCTTACTTACTTTCTTCCTTTTTCCTTATATCAAAAACTCAATCAAAATGCAATTATCTCCAAGAACAAAATGTCTGTTATGCTTAATATCGTTAGTTTGA